TTACATTAATATTACTCTATTCCAAATCAGGCGAGAGGTCATTAGTCATTACTAAGAGGCATTCCAGGATCTATTCTATTTATATCTGTATATCGTTTATTCCTATGAAATACCAGACGAAAAGGGATGATTTTAGAAGGGGTATAATGAAATTCATGAAATTCTTTGATTGGTCCTTCCCAGAGAAAGAATCTGTTTTTATTTGACTGATAGGGATAACAAACAATTAATTAGAACAAATTTGTTATACGAAAGAAATATAAAAATATAACCAATAAAATACTAAAAAAAAACTAAATAAGAAATACAAAACAAAGAGAGTGCTCTTTTCTTATTCGAAACGCCTTGTGATCTTTAACCAATTCTGCGCTTCAATATAATTTCCGGGAGTAAGTGCTATAGCTTGTTTCCAATACTCCGCGGCTTGATCGAACCAAGCCTCCGCAATTTCAGAATCTCCCTGCCGAATGGCCTGTTCTCCTCGGTCAGAATAGGTGAGCAAATTCCTTCCATTAGAACCGTACTTGAGAGTTTCCTACCTCATACGGCTCAGCAATCCATTTTTTTTGGTGTCCCATTTTTTCTCGAGTTATCCAAAAAAGGTTAATTACATGAGTTTCAAACTTGAATTTTGATTAATAATCAGTTTTCTCTTTTCTCCCACCTTCAGAAGAATAAAGCGTAGGCGTTCTACTATCGTTAGAATTTTCTGAAAGGTAACTATCTCGGTTTTATATATTTTATATCTAAATATATATAGAATCTTTGAAAAAGACCTTCCCTCATAAGAAAGACTTATGATCTTTGGGATCTGATGCTACACCGCTGCTCAATACTTTAGGGGATCGACTCTGTTACATAAGTTGATTCCTAACTTTTGTCTCATATTATGACATAAGTAAGCAGTTCTTATTGTATCGGCCAAAAATCTCGCTAATTGATCTTTACGATGCTTCCTCTATCAATTAGATCCTTTATCCATAGAATAAATAAAGTATCTAGGCATATTTTTTTCTTCATATTTTGACTTCTATGAAGTTGCTTTCTTTGCTACAGCTGATAAAAATCGTTGTTTTGGACGATGCATATGTAGAAAGCCCATTTCTAGTAAATTTTTTTTTTCTTTTTTTTTTTCTATAGTGGAGATAGTCGCACGTAATGACAGATCACGGCCATATTATTTAAAGCTTGTGGCAAGAAGGGGTTTCGTTCTAGTGCCCGAAAATAATATTCCAAAGCTTTTGTGTGTTCTCCATTACTTGTGTGAATAAGGCCTATATTATAGAGTATATAACTTCGATCATAGGGATCAATTTCTAGCCGCAAAGCTTCATAATAATTCTGTAAAGCTTCTGCATAATTTCCTTCGGATTGAGCAGACATTCGTTACGGTCGTCATTCGATTCAAAGAATCTCCGTTCCAGAACCATACGTGAGATTTTCATCTCATACGGCTCCTCCCTTTTGTGCATAATGAGAATAATACATAGAATAAAAAAGGGGAGTGAAATATTCTCATTATGGACTGAGCGGGGCTAGTGTTTTTACAAGAAATCTCTAGCCAACCTTCCTGCAAAAGATCTTTTCTTAACATCAAGCATGTTGATACTAGATAAAAATATTAAGTTAACTCTAACAATTTCTTTGTCCTCAATCTTCCTTAATTTCTAGGAATTAGTCACTTCAACAGTCTTCGATGGTTATACAGGTATCCAAGGTACGAACGAGATGGATGTTTGTTTTCCCAACCATTCTTCTTAGTCCCGATCCAAATAAAGAAAAGGGATAATTTCTAACAAAGTTTTCGTGTTGTTGATTCCTAGGCGTAGTGCTTCTTCCTCTATGCCGCCTATTGGTACTAGTGGGGTAGGGTTAACCTACAATACAGAACCCATAGCCATAGGTGTAACCTTTCGTTCAATGCTAGAATTGACAATTCTAGCATCTGAGGCTGCATTAATCGAGGATACCCGACAGAAGGAATTGTTTTATTTAGAAACTTAGAAACTTCACCTTCAACAAGCGTAGAGTTATTTCAAATCTTTCTATTCCGATTAATGTGTCTTTCTCTTAAGACTGGAAGCGGTAAATAAAAAAAATCAAATCACACCATCTCTGTAATAAGTAAATGCCTCTTTTTCTCCCGAAGTTGTCGGAATTATTCGTAATAAGATATTGGCTACAATTGAAAAGGTCTTATCAATAAAATTTCCAGTTATCCGGGATCTAGGCATAGGTAGCAATCCATTTTATAATTTCTTTTAATTACCTCTTATGAGAAAACGATCCCACAAAAAAGTAATTGTACAGTACAAAATAACATAAAAACAGACTCAAATTATAAAAAAAAAAAAAAAGATAGACCGAGCATTCGAGTCGTTCCAATCCAACGATTTAAGCCGGTATAGATATCAAAAAAAGACGGAGGGGCCGTTTTCCTAAACAGGAATAGATATATCTTTATTGTTTTTTATTTTTAACAAAGAGTTTTTCACAAAAA